TTAGTATTATTAGAATTAAGTCCCAGGCCTTATGCTTATGTCATGTCAATTGCGAAATATCTCGTTTGTTGTAACACTTCCTAAAAAACTATTCCATTGGACTAACAATGGGAAGGAAGAAGGCGAGTCGTTCTGCTAATTCCCCATTCTCCAACCAGTCCTTCCCATGGGTTAGTGTCCCACCAACAAATAATTGGAGGAGTGAAATCCTAATCGAATTCAAAAAAAGCAGTAAGTCCAAGGAAATAAACTAATAAAAAATACGTATTTTTTTTTTTTTTTTCGGATTAAACAAAGGGATTCGCAAATAAAAGTGCTAACGCTACAACCAGTCCATAAATTGTTAAAGCTTCCATAAAAGCCAGACTAAGCAATAAAGTACCTCGTATTTTTCCCTCCGCCTCGGGCTGTCTCGCGATCCCTTCTACAGCTTGGCCCGCAGCAGTACCTTGACCAACCCCAGGTCCAATAGAAGCAAGCCCGACGGCCAAACCAGCAGCAATAACGGAAGCGGCAGAAATCAGTGGATTCATGATAAGTTCCTCACACCAAAATAAGTAAATAGTTAATGATACAATCAACCAATAAATTATGACTTAATTATTCCATCGCTAAGATCTATACAGTCTTAGGAAATAAGAACTCGGAATTGAAGTAATAATATTATTATTGAATCATCAGAACGGCTTCGATATTTCTTTTTTAGTTTTTATTCACAGAATTTTTTTGAATCCATACCATTCTTTTTGAATTTTTCGTTTTTTCTTGATTGAATCTCTTTATTCAATAGTCACTTTATTTTATTCATTTAATATTCAATTCACAACTACAAAGGAAATGGGGGGGATTCCATTGGAATTCCTATCTAAATTCACAGTAATAGAGCCGCTTAGATATTACATATATAACTAATTAATATCTAATATTACATATACATGTGTTTCTTGGATAACGTAAATCAACCATTCATATCTTACATTCAATCGGATTATAGAATCATTCTTCGAAACATTCACAAGAGTTGTCTTATACTAATTAGAGTACATACATCTAGTTCGGCCCCCCCTAACCAATCCATTTTTTTTTTTATAAATTTGAATTTAGTTTTTTGTAAATCTTTATTTTTTCTTTTTTTACTCGCCGACGCAGGTACAATCAATCTACATGGACAAATTCGTTAGATCGAATCGTTGCATCGAAATAGAAGTATTTGATTGATCTAAGTTCAGGTAATTTATTATTTATTAAAATCCTCTTTTGGTCAACCGTTTAATTGGATGAAATCAACTTGAATGGGAATTTTTCTATATAACAATAGCATCTTTTTTAAAATAGCACAATACTATAAGTATTACAATCCTAATTATTATTCAGATTATGATTACTAATATCTAATAATATTGAATATTGGAATTAAATGAACAAAACAATATAAAGATAGTATTCATTGGGGGGGGGATAAATAGACCGAACTGGAATTTTAGGAAAAAGATCTTTTCGATCTCTTTCCTTTTTTTTACTTCCCCTTTTGTTTGTTGCAATTCCCTAATACCGCTAATATCTTATTTTTGACTATTACTTCTATACTTTATATAGTTTATATTTATATAATTTATCTATTTATTTTTATATATTATGCTCCTTAAGCAGATTATCTTGATACGCACATATATTGCGTAAGGCTTAAACTAAAAAAAGACTATTTCGAAAACTAGTCAATGATGACCCTCCATGGATTCGCCTATATAAGCCGCAGCTAAAGTTGCAAAAATAAGAGCTTGAATACCGCTTGTAAATAATCCAAGTAACATGACGGGTATAGGAACCACTGAAGGTACTAAAGAAACAAGAACAAGAACTACTAATTCATCAGCTAATATATTTCCGAAAAGTCGAAAACTAAGTGATAGGGGTTTTGTGAAATCTTCTAAAATATTAATGGGTAAAAGGATTGGAGTTGGTTGAATGTATTTACCAAAATAACCTAATCCTTTTTTACTAAGACCCGCATAGAAATATGCTACTGACGTGAGTAAAGCTAAAGCAACAGTAGTATTTATATCATTTGTAGGCGCGGCTAATTCCCCATGAGGTAACTGTATGATTTTCCAAGGTAAAAGAGCACCCGACCAATTCGAAACAAAAATAAATAGAAACAAAGTTCCAATAAAGGGAACCCATGGACCGTATTCTTCGCCAATCTGAGTTTTGCTCACATCTCGAATGAATTCAAGAACATATTCGAAGAAATTCTGACTGTCAGTAGGAATGGTTTGTGGATTACGAACAGCTATAATGGCTGAACCTAATAAGATAGCAATTACAACCCAAGAAGTAATAATTACTTGGGCATGGACTTGAAAACCTCCTATTTTCCAATAGAAATGTTGGCCGACTTCCACACCGGATATATCGTATAAGCCTTTTAGTGTGTTGATATAACATAATAGAACATTCATATTGCCCTCTGAAAAAAATAGAACTTTAAAAAGAATTATTTGGATTCAACCTTCTCTTTTTTCGACTTGCCTAGTTGACTTATATATATTTGTATACCAATTAATTACATAATATCCCTAGTTACTTGTATCTCTTTTAGGAATCATAACCGATTTCATAAATCTATGGAGTTCCCAAAAGAATTTTTTTATTTTATTATTCATTATTAATATGAATCAAGGATTTCGTATATAACTAGAACGACCCTCACAAATTGCAAATACTAATTTGTTAAGAATTAATCGGATTGAAGCTATCGCGTCATCATTTGCTGGGATCGAAATATCAGCGAGATCTGGGTCACAATTTGTATCGATTAAACAAATCGTTGGAATTCCCAAAATCATACATTCTCGAAGAGCCGTATATTCTTCTTGCTGATCAACGATTATTACAATATCGGGTAATCCAGTCATATATTTGATCCCGCCCAGATATGTTTGCAAGTGAGATAATTGTCTCTTCAACATAGCTGAATCTCTTTTCGGAAGACGATTGAGTCTCCCCATCTTTTGTTCCGTTCTCAAGTCCCTGAACTTATGAAGTATCGTTTCCGTAGTATACCAATTCGTTAACATACCGCCTAGCCATTTTTTATTAACATAATGACAACGGGCCCTTATTGCAGCCCGTGCTACTGAATCGGCTGCTTTATTTTTGGTACCAACAATTAAGAATTGCTTTCCCCTACTTGCTGTATCAAAAACTAAATCACAAGCTTCTGATAAAAAACGGGCAGTTCTAATAAGATTTATAATATGAATACCTTTACGCTTTGAAGAGATATAAGGTTCCATTCTAGGATTCCATTTACTAGTACCATGACCAAAATGAACTCCTGCTTCCATCATTTCTTCCAAATGGATGTTCCAATATCTTCTTGTCATTTATTTATCCACACCTCCTTTCTTTTTATTAAAAAAAAGAGAGACGAGGTGCCCTGAAATAGAAATAAATAATTGTTCCGATGGAACCTTCGTTTCTACCTCTAACGGATATTGGCCATTGATACACGATTCAAACCATTAATATTAATTTCTTTCTATTCTATTTGTTATTTTATTATCTTTATTACTATATACCAAATAAAAATAAAAAAAAAAATGACCGCAAATACAAATAGCTAAAAAGAAAGGGGGTGAATCCGCTCTTAGGAATCATTCAACCCTCGAAATGATTGTCTCAGTGTATCGTGTAAATTCCTTGAAATGAAAAAATCAAATAATTCTCTGTGGTGGAACAAAATATCTCGCATTTCTGCCTCGAATAGTTTATTGTTTTTGGTTTCCAAAGGAATGTTGGTATGTTGCCTTGAACGTTGCACTAATCCGTTGAATCCCGTACCAACGGGTATCATCCCCCCTAGAACAACGTTCTCTTTCAGACCTTTCAACCAATCGATACGACCCCGGAGAGCGGCTTTTGCTAAAACTCGAGCAGTTTCTTGAAAACTTGCTTCGGATATAAAACTTTGAGTATTTAGAGATGCTTTCGTTATTCCCAATAAGATAGCTCGGTAACAGATCGCTTCTTCCAAAGCGCGCCCTGTTCGTTCCGCCCGCAACAATTCAATCAGTTCTCCGGGTGAAAAAACATTAGACATTCCCTCTTCTGAAACCAACACTTTTGATGTTATTTGACGCACAATAATTTCTATATGTCGATTATGAATCTGCACCCCCTGAGATCTATAAACTTTTTGGATCTTATTAACCAAAGAGATACGCCCTTGCACTATAGTTAGCTCAGCACCAATCAAGAATCTCCAAGGAATTCCAATAATTTTTGTTATACTCTTGTTCCAACCCTCAATTCTCTTTTCTAGGTTCATCGATATTGAATCAATCGAACGCACTTCTAACACTTGTTCCACTTTTGGAAGACCTTGCGTTATATCCCTAGATCTCGATTTTTCATATATAAATGTAACTAATGTATCTCCTTCGTAAAGGATTTCTCCATAATGGCCATGAACGGTTGCTCCCGGAGTGGCCAAATAAGCTTTAGCTGATCTTATTACTACAGAGTCAACTTGAACAATTAGAACTTGACCCGATTTTAAGTGCGGTCCGTTTTTGGCTATACATAAATTTTCACAAATAAACTGCCCAAGGCTAATTATTCTAGACGCTTCTTCACAATAATTATGATGGAGAAAATTCCAATTCAAATTGAATGGATTCAAAACGATGTTACCGCGCGGATCGGGATTACTATAAATAGAAACCCTACCATTTTCATCCATTAAATAATATTTAAGCACTTGAAAAGTCTGTTTGAAATTGTCAAGTTGTAAATATTTAGTTACCGAGATCTGATTATAAGTTATTAAATGGTAAAATGAATAAAAATGCGCAATTTGAGGGGTTCTTCCTAATCCTAAAGGTCCCAAGGAATTCCTAATTGAAATTAGACTATCTCTTTTCATTGATTCTTTTTTTATTACATCATTGTAATATTTTACATCGTTGAATGGACCCATTTGAAAACAATTAGATGAT